CATCAATAAGAATAAGAATTATAATTAAATATAAATAATAACTAAGGAGTCTTTATGTCGCGTTACCGAGGTCCTCGTTTCAAAAAAATACGTCGTCTGGGGGCTTTACCAGGGCTAACTAATAAAAGGCCCCGAGCTGGAAGTGATCTTAGAAACCAATCGCGTTCTGGGAAAAAATCCCAATATCGTATTCGCCTAGAAGAAAAACAAAAATTGCGTTTTCATTATGGTCTTACAGAACGACAATTACTTAAATACGTTCGTCTCGCCGGAAAGGCAAAGGGGTCAACAGGTCAGGTTTTACTACAATTACTTGAAATGCGTCTGGATAACATCCTTTTTCGGTTGGGTATGGCCCCGACTATTCCGGGAGCTCGCCAATTAGTTAACCATAGACATATTTTAGTCAACGGTCGTATAGTAGATATACCAAGTTATCGCTGCAAACCCCGAGATACTATTGCGGCGAGAGATGAACAAAAATCTAGAGCTCTAATTCAAAATTCTCTCGATTCATCCCCTCAGGAGGAATTGCCAAACCATTTGACTCTTCAACCATTCCAATATAAAGGATTAGTCAATCAAATAATAGATAGTAAATGGGTCGGTTTGAAAATAAATGAATTGCTGGTTGTAGAATATTATTCTCGTCAGACTTAAACCTAACAAAAAAGACTAAACTAATGATAATGGTTCGACCCCATTTTCCTCCCTTTCGGCGAAGTAAATTAACCTAAGGTTAAGATAAAATAAGGGTTTGCTCCGGATTTTTCTTCCATTTAGGTGTCATAGACCGAGAGGGATATTTTCATTCATTCCTTGTCTACTCGTTTCTTTAACAGTATTTTCCGTACCACAGCCATTAGGAATAGAGATAGAGAATCCATATCAAAGAAAGGTCTAACTGTTGGAATAGTCATATATTGTTATTTGATCTATTGTGGTTAGTAAGATCGGTAAATTAGGTGAAGGTAAGGAAAGAGAGGGATTCGAACCCTCGGTAAGCAAAAGCCTACATAGCAGTTCCAGTGCTACGCCTTCAACCACTCGGCCATCTCTCCTACATAATGATTATGACCTAAAAACCGAAAATCGAGTGAATAATGAATTATTCATATTAGATTATTGGGTAGGTACAACCAATCAATTCTAAATAGAAAGCGATAAAAATAGAAAATTTTTCATCATAGTAAAAGCAGGATCTTTCCTTCTAGGCTGGGGGAATAAGGAGAAAATTGTTTTCTTATAAAAACTGTTAAAAAAATTCTATTCATGTTTGCAAAAACAATGTTATCTTCTTTTTCTGATTATCTATTTATACTATACCGACCGCATTAAATCAATAAATTAGAAATTCTAACGAATCAACTGAGCTAGGGCTCTATATTTTATAGACTATGGTTAATGGATATCTTTAGATCATGATTCTATTTAGACTACGATTCCATACCAGAAGAATTCTCAAATTGCTTTTTTATAGGCCAGTTTTAGAGTTATCAACAAAAACCCTTATCGCATCTATCTAAAAAATTTTTTATTGTCTAGTGATATCCGCTAAGTACACAACACAAAAAATATTCTATTTTCATCATATAACGATTATTCGATCCTTTTTCTTCTTCAACTTAGGTTTTTCTAAGCTGTAACTTCAATCAAATAAGAATAGTTTCTTTCGTTGATAGACTATTCCAGTAAGATGGAATCCAATGCGGTTCCCAATATATTTCTGCTGTAATGGAAAAAAATGTAAAAAAGAACAATTTGAATATTGTATTTAATTTTTAATAAATAGAAGGACCATATCTAATGATAATGAATCTGTTTTTATGTTATTTCGTACTGTAAAATTCTTTTCCTTGTGGGATCATTTTCCCCCGAGAAGTAATGAGAACAATGATAGAATGGATTGCTACCTATGTCTAGATCGCGGATAAATGGAAATTTTATTGATAAAACCTTTTCGATTGTAGCCAATATCTTATTACGAATAATTCCGACAACTTCAGGAGAAAAAGAGGCATTTACTTATTACAGAGATGGTGCGATTTGACTTTTTTTTTTGACTCTCCGTTTTACGAGAAATACACATGATTCGTGATCGGGAAAAAAGAAAAGAAAAAAATCTACGCTTGTAGAAGGTAAAGTTTGGAAATAGAACAATTCCTTCTGTCGTGTATCCTCGATTAATGCAGCCTCAGATGCTATGTTTCAATTCTCGATTCTAGTATTGAGCGAAAGGTTATACCTATAGGTTCGGTATTACGGGTCAATCCTAGTCCACTAGTACCAATAGGTAGCAGAGGGGAAGAAGCACTACACCTAGAAATTAACAACACGAAAACTTTGTTATAAATTATCCCCTTCTTTAGCTTGGGACTAAAAGAATGGTTGGGACAACAAACATCCATCTCGTTTGTATTTTGGATACCCGTATAACCATCGAAGGCTGTTGAAGTGACTAATTCCTGGACATTGGGAAGCGTTGAGAACAAAGAAATTG